GAGTTGTAGACTTGAAAGATAGTCCAAAAAGTCGAGAGACTGCTTCGATAATGGATTTATCCAGATCTTTGCTGGTTGAAACCACACAGAAAAATGACATTGACATAAATTGACAAGGTAATTTTTCCATTTTTTTAATAGAAGAGGGGTATCCTTTGAAGCCAAGATTGACTTTCCTTGATATCTAACATAATGCATGAAAGGATCTTTGAACAACCATAGAATGGCCTGAAAATCATTAGCAAAGACTTCTGCAAAATGTTCTATTTTTCCATAAAAATATATTCGCTCAAGGAGGACCCGAAAAAATGTTGATCGTAAATGAAAGGATTGCTTACGGAGAAAAAAAAAAATGGATTCATATTCATATACATGAGAATTATATAGAAATAAGAATAATCGTGGATTCCTTTTTGCAAAAAAAGAAATCAAATTTTTTGGAAAACTAAGACTGTTCCAATTCCAATACTCGTGAAGAAAAAACCGTAATAAATGCAAAGAAGAAGTATCTTTGACCCAGTAGCGAAGAGTTTGAACCAATTTTTCTAGATGGATGGGGTAAGATATTTGTACATCTGATACATAAGTTAAATGGGAAAATTTGTCCTCTAAAAAAGGAAATATTGAATGAATTGATCGTAAATTTTGAGATTTGACTATTTCTAACTTTTCTAAATAAGACACAAATCGTAGGGAAAATGGAATTTCCACAATAGCAGCAACCCCAGTCGATATCATTTGAGAATACAAACTCTTGTTGTACTTAAAAAACGAGTTTTGATTAGAATTGTTAGCAGAAATAATCAAAAAATTCTGTTGATAAATTCGAGTAATTAAACGTTTTACAATAAGTAAACTAGATTTTTTGTCATAACCTACATTTTCCAACAAAATAGATTTATTTAAACCATGCTCGTGAGCAAGTCTATAAATAGACTCCCGAAAGATAAGTGGATATAGGAAGTTTTTTTTTCGAGATGTACCTATATCACCTATATCTAGGTCTAAATATCTTTGATATTCCTCGATTTTCATTTTAAATTAAATTTGATTGAAGCAAGGATAGGATATTTTTATCCTTATTAAATGATACATAGTGCGATACAGTAAAAACAAAGTAATAGAATACGAAAAGAATGGAAACCTCGGAAAAGGGGTAAACTTATTAACGGACTCTCTATTCTCTCTTTTTTCCATATAATGTATATTTATTAATCGTTAGAGTTAGAAATCCTTTACTTTTTCAAAGCCAATCGCTCTTTTGATTTGGGAAAAAAGCTCTTTATCAATATACTCCTTCTTCTACACACTCATCTCCCCCTCGTAGTGGAGACTAACTAATAATTAGGATTCATTAAAAAATAGAAAATTCACTCATGAAAAAACTTTATCCGCACCAGGCACTAAAAAATTTTTAACGTCTAATTAGATCGGATAATCATTCAAATTAAGAATGAAAGCTCGTTTCTTTTTTAGTTCCCTATACTTATAATTACCTATAATTGGAGCGATACTGCTCTATCCATTTATTCACTCAACCCAACTTTGAATTCATTTTTTTATGTTCTGCACCAAGTACTAAAAATTCAAACACTGGGACTGGGCCAGTAAAAATGAAAAAATTTTCAGAATTCTCCATTGATACGACATGCTGCTTTTTCCATTCATTCCTTTCAGGATCAGTCGTAGTCTTATAAACTATACCGGTGGGTATGGACGAGTTTGTTTCTTCATACAAATGTGTAAAAGATGTAAGTCGCACTTAAAAGCCGAGTACTCTACCGTTGAGTTAGCAACCCAAATATCAAATTTGTTTATGTAGATACAATCGGAATCAAAATAACTAAAGAAATTGAATCATACAAAATAATCAAAACATTAAACTAGCAAGAAATAAACAAGAAATGAAATCCTAATGATTGTGAACAAAAAAAGATATCAGATGAAAATAGAAGAAATTCTCCAATAAAAAAGTCAAAATATAAAATTTATAGATCATTATTCCTATATTTATTTCAAAAATCTTTATGTATTTTTTTTAAAGATATTAAAATTTCTATTCTATTTGATATTTCTTTTTTTAGATTTATATAACAAAAAAATCTTGTTATTTATATGACATTTCTATATTATAGAAGAATACCTTTTTGATAAAATATAATATTTTTGTTTTCAATGAAAACAAGACTTTTGTATCACAGCAAATCCAACAAATTCATCGTTTGAATAAGAATAAAGAAAAAAACAAAAACCTATGGAATAGAGATAAATAGACCCACAAAAAAGATCCAATTACCCAGATCGGATTATATTTGTTTGATATACTCTTGTCAATATGAACATGAATATTTTCAGAAAAAATACCTAATGAAAAAAAAGAATTCATTTGAATAGAAATAAATTTTCTATATATATATATAAATATTATTTCAAAAAATATTTATTTAAATAATTTAATATAACACTTTTTATATAAATAAAAAACTTATAAAAACGAAGGCTTGTATTAGATTGGCACTACATAGAAAATATCCACAGAAATACAAATAAAAAAGATAAGACAAAAGAAAAAATGAAGTAAGAAAATTTCTCGGGTTTATTCCAATTGAATCAATAAAAATCAATAAAAGTGGACTTAGAAGGCCTAATTTGTTAATAGAGAGAGTCGCGACAAAAATAATCCATTAAAAAGTAAAAAGAATGTCAACTTCTTCTATTTCGAGACTGAATTTCTTCACTTGATTTTTTCCTATCCATTTTATCTCAATTTCTATCAATAAGCAATAAGAAAAAGAGATTTTTATCGTTATAGAACAAGACATTCTATAGTAGAAAATAGAAATAGATATATAGGTATGAATAAAGTCTGAATAGAGTAAGAGAAAGGGGGATAGTAGAGAAAAGGTTATACAAAGCTATATATATATATATATGGTTATAAATTATCCACACCCTCTTTTTTTATTTCATTAAGTAAATTGTGTGTGATTAAAGCAAAGTTCCGTAAAAACCCCCGCCTTCTTTAAAATATCATGAACAGTTCCTGTTGGTTGAGCGCCTTTTTCAAGGAAATATAGAATAGCAGGAACATTTAAATGAGTTTGATTTTTTATCGGATCATAAAAACCCACTTTTCGAAGATCTCTTCCTTCTCTTCGGGATCGAACATCAATTGCAACGATTCGATAAACGGCTCATTGGGATAGAGGTAGATATAAGGCCCCCCCCTTAGAAACGTATAAGAAGTTTTCTCCTCGTACGGCTCGAGACAAATGATTCGAAGTTCTGTCTATGTATAGAATTCTAATATCAAAAGGGTCCATAAAATAATCAAATCCATTAGACCATGATTTACATCTTCTTTTTATTCTTTTTTTTTTATAAAAAAAAGAATAAAGCATTCCTACCCACCAACTCAAGTTGGATAACTTTTAAATAGCTCAAAGGAAACCCTTTAAACATTTCATTTATTGAGCGATCTCTAATCTCCTTTTCTTTTTGTTTGTAATCTATTTTGGATTCTTGATTCTGATCTAATTGATGAGAAAATTGAAAAGGGTATTTACTTGTTACAGGATCCTTTATCTTTACCGTGAATCATTGGGTTTAGGCATTACTTCGGTGATCTTTAATCGGTTCAAAATGGCAGCAACATACCATTTTGGGGATTTCTTCTTTCTATCAAAGAATCAGACTAACGATTGATTCTTGCGTGATACACTTGTTTTTAATCAAAAGAATAAGTTCAATTTGACCAAACTAAACCTTATTCTGATCTTTGAAACTTGCTTGAATTGAATCTTTTTTTCTATATCGAAAAATATGCTTACGAAGTTGTTCCAACTTATTGATTGGCACTAACCTTAGATTCTTGCCCCCGACAAAGAAATCAATATTTTATTTTCTACTCGAGCTCCACCCTGTACCTATTTCCATTACAATCCAACAAAAAATAAGGATTCTAATGTATAATAGAACAAATGATGTCGAGCCAAGAGCACCTCCACTCTTCTCTAGTATAAAAAAGGGTGGATTCTTAATCCACAACCGATCATGTCCTTCAAGTCGCACGTTGCTTTCTACCACATCGTTTCAAACGAAGTTTTACCATAACATTCCTTGAATTTTGAACCGGTATCTAGTTGATTCAATGATGGAATCGTGAATAGTCATTGCTTTCGCGGGTACATAGTAATCCAGAATTTTGAATTGGGTAGTTTCTGAAAAAATATCAGAAAGAATTCAAATTAATCCCACTTTTTGTATGATTTTTGATTTCAAATTCAAATATTAGCAGAAATAAGTTCTTTTTGAATCTGGATTTTCAAAGGATTTACCACGTCAATCTACCATTACTAAAAATTCTACCATTATTAAGAATATATAGAAAATCATTAAAAAGATTTAATTGAAAAATGAAAAATTTCCCATCTCGATATTCTTTTTTGAATAAAGTTTTGCAGTAAGGACCGTATTTTATCATCATAACAGAAAGAAACCCCTATATTCAGATTTGAATTAAACCATCAACAATTTAAAACAAATAAATAGGTTGAAAAAAAAAAAAGAATTTCATTTCTTATACTCTTATCTTAAGATAAGATAGTTGTTCAAAACTATATGTATATAAATAAGGTATATGATAGGTATGCTCTGGGACGGAAGGATTCGAACCTCCGAATAGCGGGACCAAAACCCGTTGCCTTACCACTTGGCCACGCCCCATTTCTATTTAACACTAATAAAAAGTAATATTGGTATAGGTTCTTCGTCAATTCCTATAGTAAGATATATGAAATATATTGCCTTGTTGTTCAGATATGTAGATTATAGAATTAATCTGAGTTTATTGATCATAATATATAATTGAATTAAGATATTGTATGAAAATATGATTTCTTCTATTCTTTATTTAATTTTAAGAATTGAAGAATTTTTGATTGGGTGAGTTTAAAGTTTAAAGAAGGGTTTTTGGTCTACCTTACTTTATTTTATATCCA